ACAAGCATTTGCCGCAACAGGTCGTGTGAACCAAAACCCTATTAATAGATACGAACATATTCCAACCAATTCCCAAAAAATATAAATTTGTATCAAATTAGAACTAGTAACTAATCCCAACATGGAAGTACTGAAAAAACTCATATAAGCAAAAAATCTTACATATCCTTGATCATGAGACATATAATTATCACTATAAATAAGAACCATAATTCCAACAGTAGTGATTAATATTGACATAATAGAAGTAAGTGGATCAATTAAGTAGCCGAATTCTAAAGAAAAATCATTAGTGATGATCCAAGACCATACATATTGATAGATAGAACTGCTATTTATTTGCTGAATAGACAGATCAATCGAAAAAATCATGACTATACTTAACAATAAAATACTATGAAAGGACCACATACGACGAAGATTTTTTGTTGCCGTGGGAAAAAGAAGAAGTCCCACCCCTATTAACATAGGAACTGGAAGTGGAACGAAGGGTATTATCCACGCATATTGATATGTCTGTTCCATAAAAAATAAAAAGTTTTTTATTCTTAATTAAGTGTTTCCGATTCACCGGATCTTATCTCTTTTGAAAGGAGTCAATAAAAAAATCAAGATATGTACTAACTTAAATAGAATTTTCTAATTTTATATTCTTACTTATTGTTTATTGTGAGTCTTTCTTAAATACTTCAACTATTCAAATCAAGAAGTTACAATTGGTCAAATGATATAACTAAAGTACTCGTAAAACGTGAATACTTAGTTAGTCACTAATATATTTATGAAGATACCGAAAATGAAAAATTCAATGATTATTAAAAAATTTCTAGTCATAGAGCAAGTATAAAGAATTACACTAAAAATACTAATATGAATCATAGGATTAGATTAACTAAGATCACTAACCTGGCCTAATGAAATAAGAACTCGCTATTTTAGTTAGTTTATTCAAAATCATTAACTAGTTCATTATGGAATTGATTGATTTATTTCCAGTCTAATAAAATCAAAAACATTAAAGATTCAAGTTTTTCAGTAAGCAACAAGGGTGGGGTTCTTAAACCTTTCAATGTATTTTAGTACATGTAAATTAAATGTAGAACGACGAAAATAGGCAGAAATAGAAATGTAGGGTCTTTTTGATTCTTTATGTTATAGAGTTCAACCAATTTAATTGCTAGGGCACGGCGTATTCTATAGATTTGAATAAGAAAGAGAAATAAAAGTATCAATATCAATCAATACAAATTTTTCTTTCTTACGAATATTGTATGGACTAGAAAAACCATTTTCTTTTTGAAAAAAAAAATCATATATCCTCTTCTTCTAGTAATATTTTATGCAATTTTCACATATCTTTCACCTATCTCCATTTATATGAAAATAATATTATCTAGAGAATAAAAAGAACAATTCGTTTTGAACAATAGATGTCTTTCACATCCAACTATAATAATGAGTAACCTCTTCATTTTTAAATGGCAGTTCCAAAAAAACGTACTTCTATATCAAAAAAGCGTATTCGTAAAAATATTTGGAAACGGAAGGGATATTGGGCAGCGTTAAAAGCTTTTTCTTTAGGGAAATCTCTTTTGACCGGAAATTCAAAAAGTTTTTTTGTGCGACAAACAAATAAGTAATAAAACGTTGGAATAATCTGAATTGATTTGACTCGAAAAAAGGTCCATTTCATAATTAAAAATGAACAATTTACATTACCTATTTTTATTATTGTTGGGCTAATCAATATGAAATGGACCTTTCTTTTCTCCTATGATATGTGGAATAAGAATTTTTCTGTTTAATGAATTCTACAACTAATACTTTTTTTGTTTGAAAAAAGAATAAAGACAGGATACAAGGTTTTAACCCTCTTTTAGTATGTTTTTTCATTTCCAAGGTGGGGAGTTTTATTTTCCCCATCGAACTATTTGTTCCAATTACAATAATAAATAAGAAAATTATTTTTTCTCTCTATATCATATCTATAGAAGAGCAAATAGAAAATCTTTAGCTAAGTTAAAATTAATGAATTGTTGATACTAATTGATTCCATTTTTAAAACTTTTTGTGTAACTTTCGGACTTCTTAATTTCCTTTCTCTAAATTATTATATAGATCTCCCATATATCTTTCGCTTTCAACCCAATCAAAAAAGCCGTTAGCTTAGTTAGGATATTGTGTACGAAAAATGTGTCATTTTTAAATAATTCAAAAAAAATGGGGTCTATTTTGTAAAAATGCATTTTTTTGAGTTCGATCGCGGTAGAACTATCTAGTTACAAGAGTTCAATCTCAGGAAAGCATAACCTACACGAAAGTCTTAAATTAATTTAATAAACTGACACCCTAAATGAAAATAATCAACTTTCAAATCCCTATTTGAATGAATTTTGATTTATCAGTTTAAATCTTTCCTAAAAAACATTGCATTGAATTTACTCCTCCAATCTCGACGATTGAATATGAATAGGCTATTATGAGTTCGAGCAAGCCGCTA